AGTACCATCTTGCGTCTGGACTTAAAAGGGTTTAGCTTTAACCATGTTAATGGTCCCACATTATTGGTTGATAGAGAATCAAAGGAAGGTAGATTTACCAACAAATTACGAAATGCTATAGTTCTTACATATAATTTATTAATTTATTCAGAAGTAATTCGCGGGATTATGCACCTTTCTTTCTTAGTTCTAATGAACAAAAACGAACAAAGTGCATCTGGTTGGATCCAGCCTATTTTTGAAATAAACAACTCGCACACACTCCCTTTCCAAAAAAGATCAATACACCGAGCACTACACTTAGATTTATTAGATTTGTTGCTAAAATATCGGTATTAAATCTTAAACTCCCGGCGGATGGCCAGTACCCCAAGGAAAGGAAAGAATCAGTTACATTTTTCATATGATCTCCCCTTATAGATAGACTAAAAAAAAAGAACAGAGTTCTTTTTGTATCACGTCCCGCCCTCTTTTTTTTTCAATTGAAATTCCCAATAAGAATGATACTTAATTATAATTAGGTATCAGGCTATATCTCAAATCTCACATCAGTCCTTCCCAGAGTTATTGTCTCAACGAATAATTGTAGGAGTGAAATCTTGCTATAATTTTAAAAGTCAAAGTCAAAAAATACTTCTAGTATTTTTTAGGTTAAACTAAACAAAAGGATTCGCAAATAAAAGCGCTAATGCTACAACCAGCCCATAAATTGTTAAAGCTTCCATAAAAGCTAGACTAAGTAATAAAGTACCTCGTATTTTTCCCTCCGCCTCGGGCTGTCTCGCAATACCTTCTACAGCTTGACCCGCAGCAGTACCTTGACCAACTCCAGGTCCAATAGAAGCAAGCCCTACGGCCAATCCAGCAGCAATAACGGAAGCGGCAGAAATCAATGGATTCATGATAAGTTCCTCGCAAAAAAGAAAAAAAATGGTTAATGATACAATCAAGAATTCGAACTTAACTATTCCGATTCATTCAAAACAAACTAAAAACTCCGGACTAATATTATTGAATCATCCGAACTACCCCAACATCTCTTTTGGAGTTCCTATCCTCCACGAAGTCTTTATCTTTGTGAATTTATATTACTTTACTTGTTCTATTTTTTTTTTGTTCCGAATCATTCTTTGAGTTCGTCGTTATTTTTCTTTATTTCAATTTAATCTACTTATTCATTCAATTCACAGCCATAGACCAGACGAAAGGAAAAGACTTCTATTTGAATTGAAAGCCAGGTCCGGAGTAGGGCAAATTATATATATCTCGAGTTCATATATAACTAGTCAATTATCACATATACATGCCTTTGTTACATAATGTAAACCAATGATTCGTATCTTAGATTCAATCGGATTCTATAAATTTTCTTTGAAACATCCACAAAAGTTCGCTTATAGCCATTAGATTCCATATATCTACACCAGAAAAATGGGAAAAAGATCTTTTTCCCATTTTTCCAACAATTCGCTCATATCATAATCTTTATTTGCTATTACTCTAGATTCTAGCTCGTAATATACCATACTTTGGATGTTTATTTTTCTTAAGTATAGTATCTTGAGACAGGCATACATTGAGTTGGGCTAAGCTAAGCAAAAACATAGTTCAAAACTAGTCAATGATGACCCTCCATAGATTCTCCTATATAAGCCGCAGCTAAAGTTGCAAAAATAAGAGCTTGAATACCACTTGTAAATAATCCAAGAAACATAACCGGTATAGGAACTACTAAAGGTACTAACGAAACAAGAACAACAACTACTAATTCATCAGCTAATATATTCCCGAAAAGTCTAAAACTAAGTGATAAAGGTTTTGTAAAATCTTCTAAGATGTTAATGGGTAAAAGGATTGGGGTTGGTTGAATGTATTTACCGAAATAACCTAATCCTTTTTTACTAAGACCCGCATAAAAATATGCCAATGACGTGAGTAAAGCTAAAGCAACCGTAGTATTTATATCATTTGTGGGTGCGGCTAACTCCCCATGAGGTAACTCTATGATTTTCCAAGGTAAAAGAGCCCCTGACCAATTAGAAACAAATATAAATAGAAAGAGCGTTCCAATAAAGGGAACCCAAGTAACGTATTCTTCTCCAATCTGAGTTTTGCTCACGTCGCGAATGAATTCAAGAACATATTCGAAGAAATTCTGACCATCAGTCGGAATGGTTTGTGGATTCCGAACAGCTAGAGTGGCAGAACCTAATAAGATAGCAATTACAACCCAAGAAGTAATAAGTACTTGGGCATGGACTTGTAACCCCCCTATTTGCCAATAGAGATGTTGGCCTACTTCCACACCGGATATATCGTATAAGACTTTTAGTGTGGTGATGGAAGATGATAGAACATTCATATTGCCCTCTGACAGAAATAGAACTTTAATAAAATAAATTATTTTGATTCAACCGAATTCTATATTCTATTTTGTATACCAACTAATCACATAATCGCCCATTTTTTTATCTCTTTTTGAGATTAGGGAATAATAAGC